CTAACGAATCTTTCGGAAATTTGTAAGAAACTCTTTCTTTTTGTTTTTATTAAATTTAAATTAGAAGATACGAACAAGAGAAGAAGAATAATAAAAGAAGAATAATAAATGGATTATCATACATATATTTCGTTTAGAAAGATGAAATGAATAAGTCCTTTAGTTCTACATTCCTTGCACTTATTATATACTCAATTATTATATATACTCACTTATTATATACGATAATTATATACAAATTATAATTAATAATTATTATAAGATATCTTTATAACAATATAAGAAAAAAAAAAAGGTACAAATATTAAATCGAGGTACCCATTCTATGATAAACTTCAACTTACCCTCTGTTTTGGTGCCTTTAGTGGGCCTAGTATTTCCGGCAATGGCAATGGCTTCTTTATTTCTTCCTATTCAAAAAAACAAGATTTTTTAGATCCGATGGGCCAAAATCTCATCCATTTTTTTTTTCAAGACTTAGACTTGGATCATAACACATATATCTATTTAGTGGAATATGGTATAAGATGTGGCTTTCTCCGAACATAAATGAAAGAGCTCTTATGCATGTGGAAACATGATATATGGGTAAATGAATTATAGCGATTTTCAAATAGATCAGGATCGGCGGATGTCTGAAATGGAAAGTCAATGTATGTAGATATCTATAGGGGATTATATGAAGGGTATGTTATTATTTTAGATCTACCCAACAATTCGATGAATTACTCCTAAAGGTTCACATCAGAATAGTGCTAGTTGATGAGCGTTACTTCGGAAACACAAAGAGTAAAATTTTGAGTTATTCTCTCAATTCCAATAAAATTCAACTGGATCTAGTATGAGTCGGCGATCAGAACATATATGGATAGAACTTATAACGGGGTCTCGAAAAACAAGTAATTTCTGCTGGGCCTTTATCCTTTTTTTAGGTTCATTAGGATTCTTATTGGTTGGAACTTCCAGTTATCTTGGTAGGAATTTGATATCTTTATTTCCGTCTCAGCAAATAAATTTTTTTCCACAAGGGATCGTGATGTCGTTCTATGGGCTCGCAGGTCTCTTTATTAGCTCCTATTTGTGGTGCACAATTTCGTGGAATGTAGGTAGTGGTTATGATCGATTCGATAGAAAAGAAGGAATAGTGTGTATTTTTCGTTGGGGATTTCCTGGAAAAAATCGTCGCATCGCCCTTCGATTCCTTATAAAAGATATTCAGTCCATCAGAATAGAAGTTAAAGAGGGTATTTATGCCCGTCGTGTCCTTTATATGGAAATCAGAGGCCAGGGAGCCATTCCCTTGACTCGTACTGATGAGAATTTGACTCCACGAGAAATTGAACAAAAAGCTGCGGAATTGGCCTATTTCTTGCGTGTACCAATTGAAGTATTTTGAAATGAACTGAATAATAAATGCTTTCTCATCAGGAAGGAAAATCCTTTTTTCTATAGCATAACTTAACTGAAGTTTCTTCAGAACGATCATTCGAGTCAAAGTAGACGTATATGTAACAGCCATAAAAATAAACTTTTTTTGTCCAAAAAAATTGGATGCGTATTATGGAAATCACTCAACTCAATTCAGTAACAAAACAAGTAACAAATCGAAATAATAGATTCATCTCATATATCAAAATATTTCGGAATAAAGAAAAAGAATTCATCTTTTTATTTTCGGTCCAGTATTTTGAATTGATACATTAGATACAGATAGATCATATCTTGTAAATTATCTCTCTTTTGTTAATTTGTTAATCGACCTTTCTTTTGGCTTTCTTAATGACCAAACGATTGGATCTCTTATAACAATAACTATCCAATTTCTGTCTTGTTTTGCCACTCATTTTTGATCATCACAATATTTTTCAGAAATTTATCTCAATTATTACGGGACTATGGGTAGCCATTTTTTTTTTTGAAATATTTGATATTTTGATAGATATTTGATATTTTGATAGAAAGGGAGTTCTTTCGTCTCGAAATACGAATAATATTAATTACTTGAAATGGCTTTTCGGGCATTCATCGAAAGGAGGCAATTGCTTCGAATTTTACCAATTGAGATATCTGGAAACAAAACAATATTTTTTTATTATTTACTCATTCGAATTCGAAGTGGATTCTTATTCTATTTCTGTATTCTTTCTAGATTCAAGGACTACCCACTGAATCACAAATAACAAACAGGGAATAGATTCATAGGCTCGATACCTTGTAATAGAACTCATGCTTGATAGAAATATTAGATTGCATAGAGTCGCCGAATGAGGTGGGTAATTCACAGATGAAAAAAATGGCAAAAAATAAAGCATTCACTCCCCTTCTATATCTTGCATCTATAGTATTTTTGCCCTGGTGGATCTCTCTCTCATTTAATAAAAGTCTGGAATATTGGGTTACTAATTGGTGGAATACTAGGCAATCCGAAACTTTTTTGAATGATATTCAAGAAAAGCGTATTCTAGAAAAATTCATAGAATTAGAGGAACTCTTCCTCTTGGACGAAATGATAAAGGAATACCCGGAGACACGTCTACAAAAGCTTAATATAAGAATCCACAAAGAAACGATCCAATTGATCAAGATGCACAATGAAGATCGTATCTATACGATTTTGCACTTCTCGACAAATATAATCTGTTTCATTATTCTAAGTGGTTATTCTATTCTGGGTAATGAAGAACTTGTTATTCTTAACTCTTGGGTTCAGGAATTCCTATATAACTTAAGCGACACAATAAAAGCTTTTTCTATTCTTTTATTAACTGATTTATGTATCGGATTCCATTCGCCCCATGGTTGGGAACTAATGCTTGGCTCTGTCTACAAAGATTTTGGATTTGCTCATAATGATCAAATTATATCTGGTCTTGTTTCCACTTTTCCAGTCATTCTAGATACAATTTTAAAATATTGGATCTTCCGTTATTTAAATCGTGTATCTCCGTCACTTGTGGTGATTTATCATTCTATGAATGACTGAAAAAAGATCCACTTATATTAATCGAATTATAATTTATTTTATAATGTTTTTTACTTTGTGCATAAGCAAAGTGTTCAAAATCATACTTACTTTTTATATTTCTATCCATCCAGGGGGTTCCTCCTATATTCCAGTAAAATTTTTTCAGTAACTAGCAAAATCGTGGATAGGGAACTATACTAGCGACCTACCTAATTTATTGTAGAAATTATCGGGATCAATGATTGGACCATGCAAACTAGAAATACCTTTTCTTGGATAAAGGAACAGATTACTCGATCCATTTCCGTATCGCTCATGATATATATAATAACTCGGACATACATTTCAAATGCATATCCCATTTTTGCACAACAGGGTTATGAAAATCCACGAGAAGCGACTGGGCGTATTGTATGTGCCAATTGCCATTTAGCTAATAAGCCTGTGGATATTGAGGTTCCACAAGCGGTACTTCCTGATACTGTATTTGAAGCAGTTGTTCGAATTCCTTATGATATGCAACTGAAACAAGTTCTTGCTAATGGTAAAAAGGGGGCTTTGAATGTGGGGGCTGTTCTTATTTTACCCGAGGGGTTTGAATTAGCTCCCCCCGATCGTATTTCTCCCGAGATGAAAGAAAAAATGGGCAATCTGTCTTTTCAAAGCTATCGCCCTACTAAAAAAAATATTCTTGTGATAGGTCCTGTTCCTGGTCAGAAATATAGTGAAATCGCCTTTCCTATTCTTTCCCCGGACCCCGCTGCTAAGAAAGATGTTCATTTCTTAAAATATCCCATATACGTAGGCGGGAACAGGGGAAGGGGCCAGATTTATCCCGACGGGAGCAAGAGTAACAATACAGTTTATAATGCTACAGCAGCAGGTATAGTAAACAAAATCATACGAAAAGAAAAGGGGGGATATGAAATATCCATAGCGGATGCATCGAATGGACGTCAAGTGGTTGATATTATCCCTCCAGGACCAGAACTTCTTGTTTCAGAGGGTGAATCCATCAAACTTGATCAACCATTAACGAGTAATCCTAATGTGGGTGGATTTGGTCAGGGAGATGCAGAAATAGTACTTCAAGATACATTACGTGTCCAAGGCCTTTTGTTCTTCTTGGGATCTGTTATTTTGGCACAAATCTTTTTGGTTCTTAAAAAGAAACAGTTTGAGAAGGTTCAATTGTCCGAAATAAATTTCTAGATCCGGGAATTTATCAACATAAAGTTCGTAAAAAGAACCCCATTTTTGTTGGCAATTATGTATGATCAAAAAAATGATGAAAATACTTTTGTTTGTTTATATTATTTTTTTCTACCAGATATCGATATCGGGAATTACTTGTACCGCATTCCTAGCATAGTATGTATATTGTGAAGAAGACTATTTTCTTTCACTTTACCCCTTCTTTGTTTTTTTCAATCCAAATTGGAATGGTGTGACTATGTCACTATTGTCCGATTTAAATGTCATAGAATGCATCAATAGTTTTCTATTCTATTTTAATAGAATCAAATTCGACTAGATACTAGACATAAGTAAGCGGAGAATATAAAGTATAAAGCAAAGGATAAATGAGGGGAACAAATGATTTTAGGAGGTATTATTCGTCTTCCTAGTCTTCGACACAAGAAAAGGAATTTTCCACATCCCTTTCTTGTGTCGAAATAATAATAATTATGGATCCCGTTCGTCAAAGATTCCGATTCTTAGTTTAGATTTTTTTCCAGGTTTCTCATAATTTTTGTTAGATTTATTACGTATAAGAAGTGGTGGACAAACAAAAAAAGAGAGAAAAATTTATTGAACAAATAGAACTTCTTCAATAAACTTATTAAAAAAAATTTTACTTTGATGAGATACTAAAATAAATAGAGTAAAGTTCTGTTAGTATAGAAAAGATTTGCATGATATCTGATCTGCAGAAATATATATATTATAATGTGATTGTGTCATCCAGGAAATTGAGTGATTCCTTCTTTCTTCTAACTTTGAAAGTATCACTATCTAGGAACAGATGTTCGGA